TCTTTCCATTCATTTCAAAACTTCCATAATCTCTTCCCGAACCAAACATGAATCTTTCAATTCATTTGGCTCTCACGCTCAATTCCTTATGAGAAATTCCCATATCTTTTTTTTGTAATAAAGCCTATCCTCTCTATGCATATTCCAAAAAGAAATATCGAAACTTATCACTAATCCAAGACCAGAATATTTGGAGGACTCTCCTGAACAAACAAATAATTGTCAGCAAGGTTGTTTTTTAATCCAAATAATTTTTATTCCTTTATACATATCCATGCATATACGTAGGTCGTCGATTCCGCATTGTATAAAAAAATTGTATAATATTTTTCCAATTTTTTACAATACCGTTTTCAATTAAAGTTTAAAGGGTTCAAATCATTCTATCGACATGAGTGTTCTATATCGAAAAAAAAATTCCAACTATTCTTTTAAAATCATTTCTGTTAATAGTAGAAAGAGTACCGCGCTGCGTCTCGACTTCAAACTGCTTAGTTTTAACCATATTTATGGTCCCAGATTATTGGTGGATAGAGAATCAAAGTGGATTTACCAATGAATCACGAAATGCTATGGTTCTTAAATATGATTTCTTAATTTATTCAGAAGTAATTCGCGGGATCGTGCACCTTTTGATAGTTCTAACGAAAAAAAAAGTACAGTTGGTTGGATCCAACCTATTCTTGAAATAAACAACTCACACACACTCCCTTTCCAAAAAAAATCAATACACCAAGCACTACACTTAGATTTATTGGATTTGTTGCTAAAATATCGGTATTAAACCCGAAACTCCCAGCGTATGGCCAGTAACCCAAAGAAAGGAAAGAATGGGTTATATTTTTCATATGATTTTATCTCCTCTTATAGTCTTATAGATAGACTAATTATCTTTATATATATATATCTATAGATATATATCTATCTATCTATATTACATATTCTATATTACATATTCTATTTTTCGATATTTCAATTGGATATCGAATTAAGAAATATAAATGAAAATCGAAATATAATAAATATATTATCTAATAAATAGATATATAATAAAATAGATAATAAATAGATATTTAATATATATTAAATAATATATATTAAATAGATCTATTTCTATATATTTTTCTTTTATAATATTTTATTAATATTATTATTATTTTATTAATATTATTATTATTAATAACAAAAATATTCATTATTAATAATAATAATATTTTTGTTATTAATAATTATGGAAGATTTCCCATAAGAATGAAATGATACTTATTTGAATTTTGAATTAGATACCAAATCTTATGTTAATTGTAAACTACCTAGTTTTTTGCAACACTTTGTAATTTGTAAAAAGAAAAACTTTCTAGGGGGGCTCGTTGGACTAACAATTAGACTAACAAAGGGAAGGAAGAAGGCGAGTCGATATGATAATTCCTCACTCTCACTTCAAATCAGTCCTTCCCATGAGGTCTTGTCCGAACGAATAAATAATTGGAGGAGTGAAATATGAATTTCATTTGAAAAAGCAAGAGCACGGCACCAAAGCAAGTCCACGAAAAAAAAATCCAAAAATGTTTCTTTTTTGGATTAAACAAAAGGATTTGCAAATAAAAGCGCTAATGCTACAACCAGTCCATAAATTGTTAAAGCTTCCATAAAAGCAAGACTAAGCAATAAAGTACCCCGTATTTTTCCCTCTGCCTCAGGTTGTCTCGCGATCCCTTCTACAGCTTGACCTGCAGCAGTACCTTGACCAACCCCAGGTCCAATAGAAGCAAGCCCGACAGCCAACCCGGCAGCAATAACGGAAGCGGCAGAAATCAGTGGATTCATGATAATAAGTTCCTCGCACACAAAATAAAGAAATAGTTAATGATACAATCAACCAACCAATTATGACTTAACTGTTCCATCGCTAAAATTTATCCAGTCGAAGTGAAGTAATTAAGGAATTCAAATTCCGAATTGAAATAAAAAAGAAAATATTAATAATTGAAATACTATATAATATAATAAAATCAAAAATACTATACTATAAATACTATACTATAGAATATAGATATCAATTAATTTCATATAGATTTAATTATAAATTAATTGATAAATTCATTAAATTGAAAAATGAACTACTTCGATATTTCTTTTTTAGTCTCTATCCACGTAGTTTTTTTGTAAATACACACGACTTTATCTAAGTTTACAGCAGCAGGACTAATTTAGATATATCTTGAGTTCATATAGAACTAGTTAATATCTAATATCACATATACATGTCTTTCTTCCAGACAGTAAACCAATTAAATTATTCGTGTCTTAGATTCAATCAGATTCGTGAATCATTCTTCGAAGCATCCACAAGGAGTTGTCTTATAGCGATTAGATTCCATACACCTAGTTCGACCCCTACCCTATACTATAATAGTCATATTCTATTTTTCTCGTTTTTTCATTTTTTTTTATTAAATCTTCGTTTTATTTATTATTATCTCATATGGATAGAATCAAT